TTCAGATAGAATCGAGCTTTCGATTGATGCAGGTACTTGGGATCCTTTGGATGAAGACATGGTCTCTCTTGATCCCATTGAATTTCATTCAGAGGAGGAACCTTATAAAGAGCGCATTGATTCTTATCAAAGAAAGACAGGATTAACTGAGGCTGTTCAAACAGGCACAGGTCAACTAAACGGTATTCCTATAGCAATTGGGGTTATGGATTTTCAGTTTATGGGGGGTAGTATGGGATCCGTAGTAGGCGAGAAAATCACCCGGTTGGTCGAGTATGCTACCAATAAATTTCTACCTCTTATTCTAGTATGTGCTTCCGGAGGCGCACGGATGCAAGAAGGAAGTTTGAGTTTGATGCAAATGGCTAAAATATCTTCGGCTTTATATGATTATCAATCAAATAAAAAGTTATTCTATATATCAATCCTTACATCTCCTACTACTGGTGGGGTGACGGCTAGTTTTGGTATGTTGGGGGATATCATTATTGCTGAACCCAATGCCTACATTGCATTTGCGGGTAAACGGGTAATTGAACAAACATTGAATAAGACAGTACCTGAAGGTTCACAAGCGGCTGAATATTTATTCCATAAGGGCTTATTCGATACAATCGTACCACGTAATCTTTTAAAAGGCGTTCTGAATGAGTTATTTCAGCTCCACGCTTTCTTTCCTTCGAATAAAAATGGAATCAAGTAGACCTTTAAGGTCAATTATTTTTTTGTGGCGAACAAGCTGTTAGTTTATCAGACATATATTCCATGTAGAAAAATTAAAGTAATAAGTACATGTTTTTAGTTCTACATTCCTTGCACTTATTATATACTCATTTATAGTATAATTATATACGACTTAAAATTAATAACGAATTTTAAAATAGATTTTAAAATATATAATATTAAGAATAACAGGTACAAATATTAAACCGAGGTACCCATTCTATGACAACTCTCAACTTACCATCTATTTTTGTGCCTTTAGTGGGTCTAGTATTTCCGGCAATTGCAATGGCTTCTTTATCTCTTCATGTTCAAAGAAACAAGATTTTTTAAACCCGATGCGACCCAATCTCAGCCATTTTTTTCAAGACGTAGATTAGACATGGATCATAAAATGGATATCCATTTAGTAGAATATCGTATAAGATGTGCCTTCTTCCGAACACGAATTAAATGTAAATGAAAGAGCTCTTATGCATGTGGACTATGTTATATGTTTAAAATAATTATAGCTATTTTAAAATAGATTAAAATAGATCAGGATCCGCAGATCTCTGAAATGTAAAGTCAATGAAATGCATGTCACTATCTCTATCTATAGGAGATCATATAAAGGGGATACTAGTATTTTACATCTAGCCAATTCGATGAATTATGCCTAAAGGTTCCCATCAGAATAGTGCTAGTTGATGAGAGTTACTTCGAAAAAAAAAGAGTAAAGTCAAATTTTTTGGGGGTTATTCTCTCAATTTCAATAAAATGCAACCGGATCTAGTATGAGTTGGCGATCAGAACATATATGGATAGAACTTATAACGGGGTCTCGAAAAACAAGTAATTTCTGCTGGGCCTTTATCCTTTTTTTAGGTTCATTAGGATTCTTGTTGGTTGGAACGTCCAGTTATCTTGGTAGGAATTTGATATCTTTATTTCCGTCTCAGCAAATCATTTTTTTTCCACAAGGGCTCGTCATGTCTTTCTATGGCATCGCAGGTCTCTTTATTAGTTCCTATTTGTGGTGCACAATCTCCTGGAATGTAGGTAGTGGTTATGATCGATTCGATAGAAAGGAAGGAATTGTATGTATTTTTCGTTGGGGATTTCCTGGACAAAATCGTCGCATCTTCCTTCGATTCCTTATGAAAGATGTTCAGTCCATCAGAATAGAAGTTAAAGAGGGTATTTATGCCCGGCGTGTCCTTTATATGGACATCCGAGGCCAGGGAGCTATTCCCTTGACTCGTACTGATGAGAATTTGACTCCACGAGAAATTGAACAAAAAGCTGCGGAATTAGCCTATTTCTTGCGTGTACCGATTGAAGTATTTTGAAATGAGCTGAAAATTATTTCTCATCAGGAGGTAAAAAATAAAAAAAATACTAGCGGCATCTCCTATATCCCATTTCGGGATTAGGTCCAATTTTTTTATATTTTGATAAATAAGGGAGTTAGCTCGTCTCGAAATACGGCATTACTTGAAAGGGCCTCTTTGGGACATTCATCGAAAGGACACAATACAATTGCTGCGAATTTTCTCAATTGAGATATCAGTCAAAAAAAATCTTATTTTTTTTTTTCTTCATTCGAATTTGAGACGGACTCTTATTCTATTTGGATATTCTTTATATATTCAAGGACTAACCATAACCAATACATCACAAATAAAAAACAGTGAATAGATTCAAAGGAAAGATACCTTGTAATAGAACTCATTGCTTGATAGAAATATTGGATCGCATAGAGTTTACAAACGAGGTGGGTTCATTAAGAATTCACAGATTAAAAAAATGGAAAAAAAGAAAGCATTCATTCCCCTTCTCTATCTTGCATCTATAGTATTTTTGCCTGGGTGTATCTCTCTTTTATTTCATAAAAGTCTAGAATCCTGGGTTACTAATTGGTGGAATACTAGGCAACCCGAAACTTTCTTTAATATCATTCAAGAAAATAGTATTCTAGAACAATTCATAGAATTTGAGGAACTCTTCCTGTTGAACGAAATGATAAAGGAATATCCGGAGCCACATCTACAAAAGCTTAGTATAGGAATACACAAAGAAACAATCCAATTGATCAAGATGCACAATGAAGATCGTATCGATATGATTTTACACTTCTCGACAAATATAATATGTTTCATTATTCTAAGCGGTTATTCTATTCTGGGTAATGAAGAACTTGTTATTCTTAACTCTTGGGTTCAGGAATTCTTATATAACGTAAGCGACACGATCAAAGCTTTTTGTATTCTTTTATTAACGGATTTGTGTATTGGATTCCATTCGCCCCATGGTTGGGAACTAATGCTTAGCTCTATCTACAAAGATTTTGGATTTGCTCATAACGATCAAATTATATCTGGTCTTGTTTCCACTTTTCCAGTCATTTTAGATACAATTTTCAAATATTGGATCTTCCATTATTTAAATCGTGTATCTCCATCACTTGTAGTGATTTATCATTCAATGAATGACTGAAAAATGATTCACTGATATTAATTATTAATCCGATTATAATGTTTGTTACTTTGTACATAAAGAAAGCGTTCAAAAAAGTACTTACTCTTTCTATTTCTCCAGAGGATTTCTCTTATATTCGAGTAAACTTATTTCCGTACATAGCAGAATCGTGGATAGGGAACTATACTAGCAACCTACCTAATTTATTGTAGAAATTTTGGGCTCAATGATTGGACCATGCAAACTAGAAATACCTTTTCTTGGACAAAGGAACAGATTACTCGATTCATTTCCGTATCGCTCATGATATATATAATAACTCGGACATACATTTCAAATGCATATCCCATTTTTGCACAACAGGGTTATGAAAATCCAAGAGAAGCGACTGGGCGTATTGTATGTGCCAATTGCCATTTAGCTAATAAGCCCGTGGATATTGAGGTTCCCCAAACGGTACTACCCGATACTGTATTTGAAGCAGTTGTTCGAATTCCGTATGATATGCAACTAAAACAAGTTCTTGCTAATGGTAAAAAGGGGGGTTTGAATGTGGGGGCTGTTCTTATTTTACCCGAGGGATTTGAATTAGCTCCTCCCGACCGTATTTCTCCCGAGATGAAAGAAAGGATAGGCAATCTGTCTTTTCAGAGCTATCGCCCCACAAAAAAAAATATTATTGTGATAGGTCCTGTTCCTGGTCAGAAATATAGTGAAATAACCTTTCCTATTCTTTCTCCCGACCCCGCTAGTAAAAAGGATGTTCACTTCTTAAAATATCCCATATATGTAGGCGGGAACAGGGGACGGGGACAGATTTATCCCGACGGAAGCAAGAGTAATAATACAGTTTATAATGCTACAGCAGCAGGTATCGTAAACAAAATTATACGAAAAGAAAAGGGGGGATACGAAATAACCATAGTGGATCCATCGGATGGACGTCAAGTGGTTGATATTATCCCTCCAGGGCCAGAACTTCTTGTTTCAGAGGGTGAATCTATCAAACTTGATCAACCATTAACAAGTAATCCTAATGTGGGTGGATTTAGTCAGGGAGATGCAGAAATAGTACTTCAAGATCCATTACGTGTCCAAGGACTTTTGTTCTTCTTGGCATCTGTTATTTTGGCACAAATCTTTTTGGTTCTTAAAAAGAAACAGTTTGAGAAGGTTCAATTATCTGAAATGAATTTCTAGATCCGAAAATTTTTCAACATCAAGTTAGTAAAAAGAACCGTATTTTTTCGGGGCATTATTAGTCTTCCTAGTCTTGGACACAAGAAAGGGATGAAGAAAATTTCCCTTCTTGTGTCCAAATAATAATGAGTCTTCATACCAGTTTCTCAAAGATTCCTATCCTTAGTTTCTATTTTTTCAGGTTTCTCATAATTTTTTTGGTACTTAGTACTTTATGTATAATGTATAATAAAGTAGTGGGCAAACAAAAAAGAGAGGTCATTTTAGATTTTATAGAACTTAGTCAATGAACTTAGAAAGATAGATACTACCTAGGCCAGATGGTCGGAATTAAACAATTAAGTTCATTTTTCAAAACATCATCAGAAAAAACAAATGGGGTTTTAGGAAACATTGGAAAGGAAAAGGGGATCCATTTGTTTTGTTAATTATCTGAATAAAAGGTTTTGATTATTAAGAACTCACCAGGATCGTTCCCTTCGAATCAGACAAAGAAAGAAGGGGACTGGTGAGTTCTTACGCTTTCATGTCTACAACTCAGTTCATCCGATTACTACAGGGATGAACCCAATCCTGAATATGAACCATAAAAGAAAATACCTAGTAACCCGATCACA